GGTAACGAAAGAGGGGAGAACGTCGTTCCTTGATTGAAGTGGGGAATGAAATAGGAAGTTTGAACAGCCGCGGGTCGTCTATCGTGCGAGTCGTTCTCTATTCGGGCGTCAGAACAATAACGAATGGGAGCTATCGCACAACTGAATTTGCCATTTCTAAATGATAGGCTTCCGTCACGAGCCGGATTAAGCCTCTTTCTTAAGGGCGAACAGATCGACTACGCCGATCTTTATATGTTTTGGCCACGTCCGTTTCCGCTCCAAAGAAGAAGGTTTAAATCTTTCAATCTTATGTCGTGAGGGATATGACCTATGTTAGGTCCATAAGATACCACAGCTTTTAGTGTTCTATAATTCACCTCAACATAATGAGTAGGTAGTTCAATTCTTTTGATTCTTCTCTTCATAGTCCACTTTTGGGGGGATGCGGAGCAATAGATCGAATTACTATATAACGAATAGTTGTAAACTATAGGACTTCTTATTCGAGTAGGAAGATTTCGGTTTTTCTCGTTCCTTTTCTTTTCAAAGAATAGGGATTTGAAATGATACAAATTTCTCTTCATTCTGTTGTGCTCAGCGAAGGAACTGCCTAAGCATACTTTTTCGAATCCAAACTTCTTTATTCTTTTTAAGTCTTCTTCTTGCATAGAAGAACGCAACCGTTGCAAAAACGGGGATTTTAGTAGTAGGCGGCATCCCCTCTTAGTTTTGAGTAGGTGGAACCATTCTGTTTTGGTTCTTCTCCTGACCGGGTGATCCAGGAATTTCCCTATGATTTTATCAACTAATATTTCGATATAGAAAGATCTCCTTATTTCTTCACCGCGGATTCTTGCGTCATTTTCTTGAAAAGATATTATATCACCGTGGGACACTTTCAAATGCGTAATGCTTACCATTCTATTATTCACACAAACCCTTCGATGACTTATCAGCTGCCTTGCTTGAGGAATAGTTTCACAAAAATGGAGACGAACCAGAATAACGTCCAATCTTCTTTCTAGATTGAGTAGAAAAGGGATATATGAAGTTCGTTCTCTTCCTCTGTGCATCTCGGGTAAATCACCATAAAAAATGGACAACTTTCGTGTAGTTTGTAATTGGATGTAACTGTTAAGATTTTCTCTCGAATAAATCTCCGTCTTCTTCTCTGTAGTTTGCTGGGATCCCGTTGTGGATTCAGTAATTGGTTTCATCACCGGTTCTTTCTCTTTAGCATCAGATTCTGTTGCTGCCTTCATGCTCGTGATTTGTGACTCTTTCTCTTTATTGGGATCTTGAATCATCTTTTTAAGCAAAGCATTCTCATGCTGAAGAGACTTCAAATCTATTTTTATAAAAGTGATCTCCCTTTGTCTATTACATTCTTAGGTTTTGTGTCTACCCAAACATTGTTATTATCATAGACTGGGATCCTTTTTGTATCAACTTTGATTCCAAGGTTGACTTGATGCTCTTTTTTAGCTATATTTAGGGTATGCCAATCAATTCTGAAGTTCGAAGTAAGGGTGACCTGCTCTATCCGAGAAGGATCAGCATATTCTTCCTGCAGGGATGCAAAGAGCTGATTTGTAGACCAATAGAAGCGGATTCAGTTCTTTCCTTCTTTCTTACTTTCATGCCCTATACTTGCAAGATCCAAACAAAGCAAAGAATGCCCGAAAGCAAAGGCAGATTCAAAAGTAAAATGCACCGCTTTACTTCCGGAAAGTTTAATTACGTTATAAAAGATCAAGTCAACCATATGAAGCTCCAGCTACTAAGTCATGAACCAATGCAACTAGAACAACTTATTCTATTCGGCGCAATTAGTCTAGCTAACCCAATCATGCCGTACCTGCCTGAGCCTTAGAGTTCGATTCCAAACAATCCTTCTGAAAAGGAAATTCCTATAGCACTTAGAGCCAAAGCTGAATGCGATGCGTACTAAAGACTGTCGAACCAATCCTTGCTCGTTCAAGTTCAATCCCATCATTYTGACTTCTGCTTTTYGTTCGATCCAACTAGATTCCCCTAAACTTAAACTAAAGGCTCCCGGAATTCCCATGAAAGAGTCACGTCACTCTAACGTTTCACTAGTATAATTTCCTCGAGTACGAGTAGAAGAAAGAAAGTAACTCAATTCATTCATCTATTCATTGATCTAATCCAGATCTGATATTTACCATTCCATCTGGAGGGGCTYTTTACTCTGATTCCTTGGTACTGCTTTCAGCCTTATAGCTCACTGAAYTACCTTTCCATTTCCAGAAAAACGAAACGAGAGTCACTCGCTCCGGGGAGATCTTCTTTGGGACTAAAGTAAAGAGCTCTAACAGAAGAGCGGGAACAGCAAGTAATTCCTACTGTCCTTACTCAAACTAAAGCACCAAGAGCAGCTTTCCTCCCCGAGGGTCATATCTGAAGGTTTTTGTGAGAGACTTTGTTCTTAGCGGCTTAGCCTACCTAATGAAGCAACCTGCAGAACCTGAGCTTGTGAAGAATTATCTGTTAAAAACTCTCCAACCRGAGAAAAGGATTGATAACTTTACTCTTGGAGAAGGAGTAATGCCTACAAGTTTTAAGGACTCGCATCGTCAAAAGGACATATTGGTTGCCGATTTTGGTGGCAGTGCAATAGGGTTATAGTTTAAGTTGCGCCTTTCGATTCAGGGTTMTGGTGGATTATACTGCTGAGGTCATACACCAAGTACACGCGTGATTATGCTCTGGCATAACTCCCTGAGGCCCAGAGAGGGATGAAGTTGATACTCAACCTCTGCCTCTCGGATGGCTTTGACACTTTTCCAACACTTCTATGTGCAGATGGATGTAGCATGATTGACAGAAGGATGGTGAGTTTATACTTTAAGTTTTCCACAGGGTTGGCTCCAGCCTTGTTTCGTAGTGAATTTATGGATTTGAATAATTCTTGAAATAATTTGTAAATTGAACTTGTACCTGAAACAGGGAATATGGGTATCCAATTGATATCCAGGCACTCTTCTATTTTTTCCGCTTAGGTGTGCTCGGCAGATGCTAAAGCCAGAGCGTGATGGCAAAGAGTTGATCGAGCGAATTGATAAGCGAATCACAGCTCTCAGCTATCACATTCAGAAAGACTACTGGCTGAATTTCACTCAATTAAATAACATATACCGCTACAAAAACGGAGGAGTACTCCCACACAGCTGTTAACAAGTTGAATGTCATCCTCGACTCTATCTGGGTGTTGGATTTCATGCCCTTGCGGGGAGGGTATCTGATTAAGGAGCGCTGGGAGGTCGGGGAGATGCCCTTGAAGATCACTTACCCAGTTCTGGCCGGATTTGATCTAAAAAACACACGGCGGAGTTACCATAATGGTGGGTCTTGGCCAGGTTAGTGTCAGGAACACAACGTTATAGTACGTTATTTTCATTTCAATGGTGCAAAGGAAAAAGATGCTTGTACGCACATTAGCTCAATTGACCCTGCCTGTCTAGATCAGGTTTCCAGTTTAAGAAAGCTGTGAGAATGACCTAACGGCCTTGAATACCGATCCAAATTGAAATTGTGCTTCAAATAGATAATTCTATTGGAAAGGCTATGGTAGGAAATTTATAGTGGATTTTCCTTCACACGAATTTATTGGATTGGAAACAAGATTCAACTAGAAGGATAATGAAGCAGCAGAAAGGAAATGCAGCACAAATAGTATTTTTAGTTGGCGGCTTCAAACTACCAATCATACTTTACATGGTCTGACTTTGGATGTAAAATGGCATTTGATTTCAGACACCGGGTGGAATTTTTTTTAGCACCCTAGACATTTACGAAATGCAACTATTATCCACTGAAGTGACTTAAATACAATGTATATTCTTGCTCATCTCTTCTTGTGATGAGAATGTTGAAGTTAATGCTTCTTTGATGTGGGTTTCGTGTAGTTCTTCCCTGATGAGTTAACCAATTCCTCTACCCCGCTTAGTCCCTTTCAACATACCCCGAATCTAGCCTAAAATCCGATCTTTCTTCTCTTATGATTTTTTCTACTTTACTTGACTTTATAAAAGTGTATTCTCTCTAAGAGCTCATTTTGTTTTTGTTTTTCCTGTATAGCTGGCTATATCTTTCCCTGGAATGGCTAACATAGAGATTTCTTCCCTGTGTGGGAGTGTTAAGGGTTTGAGTCATAAACTAAACTTCTTTAGTTCCATTGCTCCTAGTGGTGGGGATTTTCCCTTTAGTTACGTCTAGCATTCCTTTTTTTTTCAAGTAGTCTATTGGGCCTGTGAATGTGAAAAAAGCTTTTCATCCGTCCCGACCAGTCCTTCTCTCTTTTAAGATTGGAGAGGGCTACTATTCAAAAATAAAATCTTTTTGAAATCAAATCTATAGCCCGCAGAAATGCTTCTTCCTGCGAGTGGAGGTGCTCTGACATCCATTGTAGTATGAGTGGATAGGGCCCTATCACTCTACCTTAGAGTGGTAAGCTATGCTATCTAGTCTAGTTGGAGTTCTTTTTTCAGTGTCGGATTTTTTACAATTAGCCTTTGCCTTCCAATTATGCTTCCTCCTATTTCAAAAAGTTAGTGTTTAAGCCTTTCAATTGCAGTACCACATTTTCTAGCGATCTAGTTCCATTCAGTCCTATTGATCTTGAAGCAGGAGGATTTTCCAAGGCACCTACAGGAAGGGCAGCAAGCGACTAGGTTTCGTTTCATAGGCGGTAAGACTTTCCCATAGAAGCCAGAGGTATGGTATGATGGATGCGGGCATAGTTTACACTCGTAGGTAATCAGGTAAGCAAGTGGGATAGCTGAAAGCTTTTGATATGGATCTTAAGTAAGCACAAACCTGTGATAAAGGTAGTTTCCCCCTCTTGGCATTGTAGGAGTCATTCCAGTAGTTTCATTCCAAGCATAAAAAGTACCCGCATTGAATTCGCCTTCGTGGCAGTCTCTTAGGCGTCAGATTTTAGGCAAGCAGAAGGATCAGATAAGACATAGATTTATTTTAGTGGGAGTTATCCATCTAGGTCAAGCGCTAATATATACATTGATTTCCTTTAGAGTTGAGAGTCAAATAGCTAGAAGAAGGCTAGGAAGGTGGAAGAGAAATGACCTATAATAAGAAAGAGAATCCAATTTTCTAATATGAATTTGAATGGATTCTCCACTAACTGGAAAACCTGCCAATCCACTCTTCCTTTTTGGTCTGCCACTACTGTCTTACTGAAGCTGGCTTGCCTTGCGTAGATCAAAAACTTTTCAAACTCTTTTGGTCGGCTTACTAATAGAACTTTTCAATATAAAGAAAGACCTTGTACATCTGTCCTAACTTTGATAACACTGGAATACATACTTTACTTCCGCGGGTATTGGCTTTCGGGCTTGATGAGCTCCACCTTAAAGAGAAAAAGAGAAAAAAAATGGGCCTACTGCATGGGTTAATGTTGATAGGATCTGGGAGATTGGAAAAGACATCCCGGTAAATGTATTTCTTTTAATAAAGGAAAGCTTCCACGTCACATCCGATAGTCTGATTGGACTTCTGCTGGAACTGGCTGGTCACACTCGGTAAGACTTTTTTTATCCTGTAAGACTGGCTTTTAATAGAACCCCTAACATCTCTAAGAAAGCATCGACCCTCGCTGATGCTCGTACATACTTTGATTTCCGACTAAATAAAAGAGGCTTTCTTTGCAGCATCCGTCTTGCAAGCAACCTATCCCCCTATATTAGATTAATCGGGTTACAAAAACTCTAACGGATATAGAGCCAACGGACGCTATGGATTTGTTGTACCATTTTACGTGCTTGAACTCAGAACACACGCCATCCGATCCGAACATAACATACAAGGGCTCCCTTATCTTCTATGTACTTTATCTTCTTTCTGATTTTTTTTTCTTTTATAGACTGGATTGAGTGAACAGTCGGGGGCTGGGATGCCTGCCCTTAACAACGAAAAGCTTTTTTTTAGACTTTTCGCTTCGTTATGAGACAGCTGGTCTAAAAAGGACTTTAATGGATCCGGGCCATATGTACTTGAAAGGGTGGTAGGGGTTTCGTGGAACCAAGTTCTTTCTTTTTGTTGCTTTCCCACTTTCACTTCCCTGGCTTTCGAAACATGGCATCAATAGGATTTCTTTTTATTCTTATAGACTAAAGGAACCGACAGGCCATAATTAGGTCTTAACTTCTATCGGGCACAGGCTTTCGGACAGGCTTTTTACTATTGGTGAATCCACCTTTGATAAGAACTGTCCTTTCCAAGTCCATCAAAAACCTATAAATAATAAAAAAAGATCCCTGGAGACTAGACTCTTCTCTTGGAAGCGAGATCACTGGAGCTGGGACTGGTGATTGACTTTCCTAAGACTTTTTTTGGATTCCTGAGGGAAGAGGTAGCGAAGGATAAAATCTCGGACACTGGCGTATGGGACTTCTCTTATGTTATAGCTTCTGCGCGAAGAGTGAGCTTATGGACTCTTTCACTTTAACTGGAACGAAGTCGCTATCTTAGTCCGCGGGTAGAAAAGCTGGCTTGTGGAAAGACAGACATTGTCTTTTTTTTTAACAGACTACAGAGTCACAGCACAGCTACTCTTTGCTTGGGCCCCATTGATGAACATGAGATTTGTTATGAAAGGACTTCTCTCCTTCTCTCTAACAAGAGCAAGTAGACCTGCCCTCTAACAAAGAAGGAAGAAAACTCACAGCTCTTTGTCTTCCTATATGACATCAAGCAAGCATCACGGACCCTATTTCAAGATATGGATGGGGAACTTTGCTGCATCTGAGGCTAGGCACCTAATCTCCCTCCCAGGGAAAAAAGGCTCTTTGGACACTTTCGAGTTCCTCTGCTCTGAGTCCTAAAACCGGTAATGCCGTTGACGGCTTCTTTTGACTATTGGGATACCTTTCCCGCGCATTCCTTACCTCAGTGTGGGATGCCGTCCCATCTTAGCAAGAAAAGGGCTAGGTTGCTGCTGGTTTTGCGTGAGTATCTTTCTTTTCAGACGCCAGTTTCTATTGAATGCCCTGCTTGAGGAATAGAAATTTCATATAATAGAATAGTAATGGGTTGTGCTAAAGGAACTGACAGATGCTAGGAGGGCTAAACTAAGCACGTAAGCGAAGCCGGGTCGAAGCATAAGCAGGGCATGGTAACGAGAAAGAAGCGGTTGTAAGTTAGATAACTAGTTTAGCAAGCGCGCCTATCGGCTACAGTAACAGCCATGCCATGCGCCTATCTAGCGCATGATAGCTTACTTCTAACTGACATTAAGATTTTGATTGAGTGTGCAGCATCAGGGAGAGGGGGTTGGTATAGTCCTTCCGCAGAGAGGGAGACTGGCTGGAAAGATGGAGATCTTAATGCCAACCGCCTGCTTTTAAGTTTACCTTCTTTTCTAAAGTCTAAAGCAGCTTGCTTGGAAGCTAACTTAAGTAGATTTATTGAAAGAGATATTGCTATTAGCAAACTACCTGCTTGAAAGTGTCTATTCACCCAGACCTCTAAAAGAAGAAGCTGAGCTCTATCTCTCTTTTTTTTTTATTAGAATAAATAAGATTATAGGCAAGGCTTCCCCTGTTGTCTATGAGTCGCCGGCTTCCCTTTTCCCCATAGAGCAAGCCCCTACTGCTCTTCTGCCTGCTTTAGGGCAGGGCCTATATAACATAACGTCATAAAAAGCTCCTTTACCGAACGAGGCTGAGAAAATCTTACCCTACTTGGCTCACTCCCGTTCGCGGGTTTTCTCTCTAAACCAACTCCTTGGCTCACGCGTGTAAATGCGTATATAAGTGCTCAGCTCATTCTTTTCCCAAAAAGTGCTCCTCTTGAGCGATCCATTATATGAGCGGGGCAGCTAGTAGAGAGAAAATCTCCATATTTTTAAGCCGGTCCCATTGATTTAATTAAATTACGATCAGGCTGAGATCTTGCCTGGAAAAGGCTTGGGTAGGGTCAGTTCGTTTAGCGCTTCGAGGCTGTCTTCGACTCATAGAAGAAGTAAGCCCCACTATTTTGTCTAACAAGAAATGGAGTAAGGGACGGGAAGCTACTCTTGTTCATCATGCGCCTTGTGTGCTTTGTATTCTCTATCGCTTGGGAATAAACGATCGCGATGTAGCAGAGTCGTGATAACTCTCTTCAAGCGGATCAACAAAGGCGAGATCAGCTCACTTGCCCACCGACCCGTCTCTTATACGATGAAACTAAGTCCATCCACTATATAAGAAGAGGAGACAGAGAGGTAGTAAGTTGCCCGCTTGTAGCAAGTTCTTTCAGGACGTAGCTAACCCTTCCGAGGGACATCCTGGTTCAAGTCTTCATCGATCGGGTGGATTTATATGCTCCGGGGGGGTGAGACGAGGTGTAGCGCAGTCTGGTCAGCGCATCTGTTTTGGGTACAGAGGGCCATAGGTTCGAATCCTGTCACCTTGACCATAACCTTCATTAGTGTATTCATTTTCTGTGGTTTCCCTAATCAAACTAGATCAAAGAACCATGAATAGGGAACATCCGACCAGCTACGCCTAAGATGTGAAATGGGTGCATAAGGATGTTGTGCTCAGCCTGGAATCATAAAGTTCAAAGTACCAGACTGGACCATCCGAAAAACTTCCTTGACCGATTGGATAAATCAAGAAAACAGCAGTAGCCGCCGCAACAGGAGCTGAATATGCAACAGCAATCCAAGGACGCATACCCAGACGGAAACTCAGTTCCCACTCACGCCCCATGTAACAAGCTACACCAAGTAAGAAGTGTAGAACAATTAGCTCATAAGGACCGCCGTTGTATAACCATTCATCAACGGATGCCGCTTCCCATATTGGGTAAAAGTGCAACCCTATAGCCGCAGAAGTAGGAATAATGGCACCAGAAATGATATTGTTTCCATAAATTAAATCCAGAAAGAGGTTCACGAATACCATCAATGTCTACTGGAGGGGCAGCAATGAAAGCGATAATAAATACAGAAGTTGCGGTCAATAAAGTAGGAATCATCAAAACACCAAACCATCCAATGTCTCCTAACGCAGCGACGAGGACGCAACGGTTGGCCGCCTGATGAGCCTCACTCTCTTTGAGAAATGATGTGCGCTACACCGCTAGCCTTCTTCCATACAGCCATCGGAATATCTGCTTACCAGGGCAGATGCCCCTTTCTTCTTTTAAGCTTAATAAGATTCTTAATTTTGAACTACAGCCCTAGCGGAGACTTAAGACTTTTGATTTGAACAAGAAACTACGTCCCCATCGGCTTTAGGAAGGGCCTTAGCCTTAGCTCCAAGATCTCAGTTTGCATCAGGATTTCAGTTCTCAGCAGGAGCCGATTGCTCTTAACTTAAGGATAAACCGATGGAACATAGTAGTGAATTTCTCTCTCCCGATCCGGTTTCGGTTAAGTAATCTGTCTATCCATCAGGTTAGGTTTCGACCTAAGCATGTAAGGGCTTTCTAGTAGGGTAACCAAACCATGCCTCGCAGCATTGATTTCTTCTTTTCATTCTCAGAACAATCTCCAGAAAGACTTAACGCCAACCAAATAGGAAGCTTCATCCAATCCTCACCTTCGGAACGGGCTCGAGAGCTTCAATCAGACTTAGGGAGCGGGGAAAGTAGCAGAAGGGCGGTCGGAGCAAAACAACTTCTTTGCGGAAAGCGATGTCATTATCTTCCGGTAAGAGTTCAAGCGGTAGTTCGAGCTAAAGCACTCTTCTTGGCTTTCAATTCACTTCCGTTGTTGTACCATTCCATCTCTTTGTCATCGCATATAGAATTCCTTTTTCCTGTTTCGAGTTTCAGGTCTAGTGTGGGAGCTGTTACCCCTTATTCCTTTTCCTAAATAGGCCTTTCTTCCCTCTCTATAGCCTATAGGTTTTGACCTTCATGGGAGAGGTTTCCTTTGTCATAGGTGGCGGAGGGTTTCGCTTTTTATTTTTATATTTTTATATACGAAAAAGTGGCGCAGTGAAAACTCAAAACAAAATCAAGAGAGCATAGAATTTATACAAAATTGGCTTTTTAGGAAAGTTACGGAGATTCAAAGGTTATTACTTCATTCTTCTTTTTCTTTCTCCCAGATCTTTCTTTTTTTCCTAAGACAAACAGAAAGATCAGAAAGATGCGCCAAATCACACAACCATATAAGGAAGTTTTTTTTTGTAATGGAAGCTCTCTCCTTGCTTTTGAATGCCATGAATCGATTTTTGACTTATTCTCATGGCTTTCGCAAAGTCAAGTTTCTTGCTTTAGTTTTCAATAAGGGGCAACAAGCAACGGATTGAGCTGCGCGAAAGCCGTTGCGCGTTAGCGCATCCGTTTTCTTGCTCGTTAGCGCTTTACTATTTACTAATAAGATAGAAAGGGCTTTTTCCGCTGGATCCAGAACGAATAGGAGATCTATCAGTACGCCATCCGCTCTATATCTTTCGTAGTGACGGAACTCCTCTCTTTTTAGGCTGACGAGCGGAGGCTCCCGGGAGCTTGTCCTCTCGTCCTTTTCAAAGTCGAGTCGCGTAATAAGTAAAAAATAGTAAACAACTCACCTGCCTGGCTAGTTTCGACCCTCCTTCCGGAAGCACGGATTCGCCGGTAGGTATCTACGGAGCCCCGGATACCGCTTCGCTAGGGTTAGGTTTTTGCCGTCCTTAAGTCCAGGATGCGAAAACGATTCCTACCCCTGAGAGTTGATTTCAGGTTCGATAGTGTCGAGAAGGTATTAGCCACCGGTGACCGTACTTTCGTAAAATGGGCGGTGGTTCCTCTCCTTCCTCTTTTCCTCTTGAACCTAGAACAAAAAAAGGATCTCGCCGACCGAATCGAAAAAGTAAAAGGCTTCAAACTACTAGTCATTAAGACAACTATGAAATCAAAGTAAGGAAGTCCTTTTCTTGACTTGGCCTGCGTGCATTATACCTACCCCTTTTTAAAGAACTTGATTTCAATCTCAACAAAGAAATGAAAGCATAACTCTTTGCTTGTTGTCCTCTGACTCTTTTAGCCTGCCTTGTGGAGGTCTCTCGGGTGTCTACGGCGGATCCGATCAGTCTCGTGATGAAGAGAATTCCGATCTTCCACTAAGAAAGGTATCGTCACGACAACTCAATTTGTCCGGTAAACTACTCGGGGCTCCCCTTACTATTACTAATGGGCAATCAGTCCAAGGGGCAATATTCGGTCAATCAGGTTAATCCCGAACAGCCTTTGCTGCTCTCTTTCCTGTGGGAGGAATCCCACACAGCTCTTCTTGGTCGTGAAGGGTAAGATACCTTCTTTCTATATTTCTATAAAAGAATGAAGTTCACACGCGAAAGTGTAACCTTACCAAAGGAACAAGATCAAGCCACGGTCGGGAAACTCCCATCGTCTAGTGGTTCAATCTCTCTTTCAAGGAGGAAGCGAGGACCCTGGGGGTATTACGAAAGGAAGTTGATCAGGAATGATTGATTCTTAATCAGTCTGGAATTTCTTCTTCCTGGGTCGATGCCCGAGCGTGGGGACGGACTGTAAATTCGTTGGCAATATGCCTACGCTGGTTCAAATCCAGCTCGGATTCACTAATCCACCATGAGAAAACCCAGAAAATGACATTCCACTGATTGCAGGGTTTTCCAGCAACAGTAGTATAGCCTTTTTTTTTACCTCCTCCCAAAGCGAGGATCCGTATCTGTAAATAGCCCCGTCTGCATTACTCCTTATTAGCCTGGTCCCTATCTCATTGGGCTTCTTAGCCTTCGGCATCCCCTTTCTCTTATTCTTCTTAGCCTTCGGCTTTCGCTATCTCACTAGAAAAGCTTCTCTTCGGCTAACTCTATTCAGTCTTTTCTCTGAATAAATCTCTCAGGATTTCTCTATTCCGGAGGAAAGAACCCATCCTATACCCCAATCTCACGATTCAAAGTCTTGTTGGGGATTACCTTATTGGTACCCTATTAGTGCTTTAGAAGCTTCAATAAAGACCTCTGAAAGAGGATTTGTCTTATCTAAGATGCCTACTCCCGATTAAGCCTAACTAACTTGGAGGACAATTTTGTTCGAGTTCTTTGTCAAGGACCTTGCTAAGGGGAGAGTCAGTGAATTGGATTGGTCCACGGTCCTTGTTACTACGGGCTGGGGTGACACGGTGTTTATGAGAGGCATTCTTCTTTTTTGAGCTGCTGGATTTGGATTTGGAATTGGGATTGCAGTAGATATAAAGCTCCTTTTGATCTTATTGATTTGACTTGATAGCATTATAAATTCAGTAGAGTAGGTAGAGTAGGTACAGATTGGGCCACGAAGTTCTTCGTGTACATAGGAAGAATAAGTTTACTTTGCACCAGTTTCACTTGCTCTTTCTCGGTGGTCCTCTTTCCGTTCAGCGGGTAATGAAAGGAGTTCTTAATTTTTAGGTTTTTGCTTTTTCGTCCAATATTGGATTCTTTTCACATCCAGCTAAGTATTAAAAAGATAAGGTATTGTTTCACTATTTCAAAGTTGATTGAAAAGGAACTTTTTCCAGTGAGAGTTTGAACAAACATTTGGGCCATCCTTTCATTGAAGACCCCTATGCATGGCTCTCATATACATTTTAAGATGTGTTCTAGGGCAATAAATAAGTTCGGGTGTCGGTACTCATGAGCACGCTTTTTTCTTTATTCTCTTCTAGTAGCGGTAACACAGGGGTTTATTTTATATCAGTCGATTACCCGGCTTCGTAATCAAACTGGATGAATGAACTTCTTTCCAACTACTGAAATGGGATCAACCACTGCTACCTTCGCTGCTTTCCTTAGTCTTGCTTCTTTTCTTTTAGAAGCAATGGATAATATTGTCTCAAAGGGTAATACTCTTTTCGCTAAGGCTACCTGGTGCATGAGGTCCAGGCTTTAGTTGTTAGCTGGGTTCTCGTAGCTTCAGTTCTTGGTGCAGTTTGGTTGGTCCCATCCTTGTTTAGACTATCCTTATCCTTTTTCTAATCTAAGTAATCACCTGTGTTGTCACTGTTTCATTTATTTGCGCTAAGATCTTTGTGACTTGCTCCTTCTGAGCTTTTTCTCGTAATGCTGGATTCCCACCCTTTTCTATGTTTGATGTGGGAATGGTAGGAGTTGCCCGAAAATTATCTCATTTCATTACCGCTTGCCGGGACATTGCCACAAAAGGGAGTCTTTGCCTTTGAGAAAAAAAAAAGGTCCCCTTTCCGACCCTATTCTTTACAAGGAATCCACTTCTGATGTCAGGTTTTATTTACCATTGAATTAGCTTATAGCTTCTTACACAGAGGGAATCTAGGCATTAACACTAACTAACTAGCTATATTGATTTACTCTTCCTTCCTTGCCTATGGTAATAGAATTTCCTTTCCTCTAGCCACCGATGGCGCATTGTCTTCATACCGGGCATGAACCAACCTAAACTGACCATCCAAAAGCATTTGCATCCGTTTTTTCAGGTGGACCACAAGGTTCAGTTTCTCATCTCGAACTAGCAAATCCTGGTCCCTTAACGGACTTATAAATATCCGAGCTTGAAGCTGCAGACTCAGCCATATATAGGAGCAACTTGGAGAAGAGAAAGCTAAGAGGTTTTACGCAGGATCTTTTTCAGAAGTAGAGCAAGGAACAGGTCTGAACCGCCAAGTTGAGATCAGTAACTGGGCGTGGAATTTAACTTGTCTGATTTTTCCGTGTTTAGGAGTGGGAGTCCTTTCTAAAGAGTGACGCTCCTCATTCAAAGAGGGGCGGGTGGTTATCGAGGTTTGCAAAGTCTAAAACTTCAGCATGTTGGATGCACCCAAAGCCCGTTAACCAAAAGGCGAATAGTTAGCCGAGGAAGGGCCTGAATAAGCTTTTTGCCCGATAGGACTGAATCAATCGCAACACAATGGGGGAGGAGCGGGTATAGGGCCTTTGTTGGGCCTACAGAGGCGAATAGGATCAGCACGAATAAATAAAGATTTTCAGGCGAAAAAGGAGAGATCTCTTTTCTTTTGGGCTTGAGAGAGGATGACAGACAAAGGGGATGGCTCCAAGCGAGTGGGCAAGGTATAGAAAGTAACCAGCTAATCGAAATGCCTGTCCCCCTATTAAGTTAAGCCCTGGAGCACCTTGACCCGCTGGTAAGGTGCCTGGAAGGGGATAAAAAAGAAAAAGCAAACAGGTGCTGAGTAGACTTAGCTGCAGAACTAGCTCTTTCATTCGCCGAATCACCCGCTGAATCAATAGAAGCCCACTGCCACCCGCATTCTGGGATTGCTGAAAGTCTGGTTCTAACGTAGGATTTTTTCAACAGGAAATTCTTTGTTTGAATGCTGTCCTTCCACCGTCTTTCTTTCTCTAAAACGAGAAGTTCATATATGGCATAATATATAAATATTTATATAATTTGTTGGCTTACTATCGCCCCTCGCTACTGCTCAACCTCGCTATCGCATTGATTCTTGCCGGCCCTCCCAGATTCAAATTCCTTATTGAAATCGAGATCTTGTTCCATTAGACCCAGTTCGGTCAGATCAGTTCCCATAATAAATATTGCTTGCCCGGGTCGGGCTTTCAGTCTTTGGTCGGGCCTTCCGGGCTTAAGGGAGCCGAGGGGAGGCAGAGAAAAAACAGCCATTTCATCGGTTGTCGGAAGAGCAGTAGGCCTTGGTGCTTGAGTCAGTCCGTGGTCAGCAGTGGATTAGGTAGAATCGGTAACTGTTCTTCCTTAAGTCTGATCCCAAGTGACAGTGACATCGAGTTAGCTCTTTGAAGACTAACCCCTGCTATTGTATTGAATCGGCCATAGCTTGCTACGACCCTTCCTTAGCTTAGGCGAGTGAAGTAGGAAAAATTATTAAATTAACAGAACCCGGAAGGGGCGAAAGGCATAGTAGAAAACTTAGTGACCTGCTACCTTACTTCCCCTGGCTTCGGTTGACCCCCTTTCGGTGGTAGTAAGAGCAGAGTCTTGGGTTGGTGCTTGAAGTAAGGGTCATCAAAGATACGGATTTCTTTTTTGGGATTTGGTACGTGGTGGAGTATTACTCCCGGCGCCCTTCTACAACATCCGGATATCTGTTGTTTAGTAACTTACGCAAGGTACCAATTCACACACCAACCCAATCTCTTTTAAATTTAAAGGGCCAAACTCCCTTCTCTTTTCTTCCCGCCTATTCCTTTTTTTTACATTACTAACGAGATTGTTGAAGGGTCATAAAAGGAGAAAGAATAGGGTAAAGTAGGTTTCTGCGCTTCCGCTTCTTTCTTTGTGGAAAATGCCGGGGAATTGAAAACGAAAGGTTATCGCCTTGTTCCGATTCCTAACCATTTAATACTTCGAACCCTCCAATAAGGTCAATTGTCTTAAAGGGTAATTGGGCCGGAAAAAACTTAGCACAACGGCTTGGGGGAAGAATGGGAAATTTCTCAACTTTTGGGGCACTTCTTTGATGAGCTAAGCGCTTTAGCCAGGGCATCTATGCTGGAAACTGGGATCAAGAAACTGGGGCTTCCCCCTACGTAATAGCAATATTGGCTGGCCTATATCTATATATAGGCCTCCCAGCTAAAAAGGTAGCTTCACCTCAAAGACGCGGGATTGACTTATCTAGGGTAACTTCCTGATTCATGGTCAGGGCAGGCAAAAGAAAAAGAGGCTCAAGAGTTGATGGTAAGTGTGAGAAAGCTCATGGCTGAATAATCGTGATTGCTCTAGATTGACTTTCTTTTCTGCTTCTCAGAAAGGTATTTTAAGGCCTCCCGCTTCTTCCTCATAAATCTCAGATAACGATTCAGCCGTTCGGTAAGTTGATGTACAATCTTGGCTCTTCCCTTCTTTTCGTATGGCTAGACTGCGGTAAGCATGTCTTCTATATCTTTTTTGCAGGATTTCCATCATGATGATTTTCTATATCTATAAAAGGACTCCTCCCTGGCCAGGTAAGCCCGGTACTTGTACTTGGTGGATCAAGAGCCGGTGAATGCAACTCAGTTACATATCATAATTCCACGTCTGAGGCTTCGCTCATGAATTTCTTATACTGGCACTCTCTTTGCTTTGTCCAATAGATTCTGTAGGCGAACCTGCTTCAAAATGAGTTCGTCGTGGTACTGGTTCGTCATCCCTTCTGGCAATAGATCTGAATGTATAGAGCAGTGGCCCAGGGAAAGAGCTTCCACTCCAAGGACTCCCCGCGGTACTTCGACCTTGCTTTAGGTTAGTTATCGTATAAAAGAGAACGCCATGCTTTCTTTCATCAAAGTCACGGTAAGGTTTGAACCCCAACTTTCTCTTTGTGCAGACTGATACCGAGCTTGGGGCCTATCATTAGTTCCATGGAGATGCTGTACACTTCTTTGTGAGAGGTGGGTAAATGACTGGGCCTACTCATGGAGGCCTCTTCCCCTCAGCTGCAGATGTTCGCAAAGTTTGGGAGATAGTGAATCATTTCCCGATCCTTCCTATAGATGAAGTTGTCTCAAGCTCAGATGCTGTGAGGGACGCAGCTTCACTTCACTCCTCTCTTGATGCCAAAATACGACTGCTGAGTAAGAAAATAGGCGCCTGGACCTATAAGCAGAACTAGACAGAGTATTGGTCGACTTTCAGTCTGGGCAAGACCTGGTTCAGCAAGTAGTAGAAAGGACAAAAAGCATTCGAAAAAAGCCGATTTGGATGGGATTGGGATGGCTACTACCTGACTTTATATTCCTCTAGATCGATCCTCTTTCTTATTATTTTATGGGTAGTCGGGTATGTGCTAGGTATCATTTCATTTATTGGGAATTTATAACAGGTACTAAATGGTGCTAAGTAGGGGATCTGGGGGGTTTGACAACCAATTTAACACAGAAAAAGGAAATTTCATATTAGAAAGAAGAGAAGGAAGTTTCATTTTCATCTTTCTTCTTTGAAGACAATTAAAAGAGATATCCGATCTCTGATCGAGCAAGTCTATGCTATAGGTATATTTTTACATGATAAGGAGACTTCGGGCTGAAGCTCAGATACGAGCGAGCTCTAAAACGAGTCTACTAAAAGAATTCCATTTCCCCGCCTACAGATAGAAGACCAAGCTTAGCTAGCCGATATAACCCCCAAAACCCTATAGGATAAGACGCAAGAGGAAGCTGCTGAAGCTATCATCTTCGTTTTCTCGTCTGCGTCTGCTCACTAACTAGCTACGCAGATAGCAAAAAACTAGGAAAGCTAGTCTAGTCCTAGAGGAGTAGTTTTAGTAGAGGACTCAGAAGTTTGACTTTCTTTTTTCTCGGTCTATCGTCTGGCATCCCTCGTTAAGATCTCTACATTCAAATGCAATCCACTCTCTGCATGTCTCTCCGTAGCAAGAATGATCGACCGACAATTAAAGCACGACGCTACTCTCTCTAGCCGCCCCTCTTTCTTTGGAAATGGATCTTTCTTCAAGACACTTCCAGTTTTCGCGAGAGGACAAAGCGTTAATCTTCTTAGTAATTCACTCGTTCAGGTCGCTTTCACCAACTGGGGCAGCTAAGCAAGAAGAATTTATAAATCCTGATTTTACTTGTCTCTCGGGCTAGGGAAATATGCCATCGATGGGTCGTTCCCACTATAGTCAGCAAAGCATTTTCTTTATGTCGATTCTCAGTTCATTGTCCAATCTCTATCAAGCAGTCACCGAGGCTGCCGGCATAACTATAAACTATCTACACAAGATGACTGCCGATGAGTTCTATCCGTGACCTCCATCCGTTTTCAGATTGGACCAGCTTTTTTTGATAGCACTTCGGGATAGTTTCATAACGTGAGATTCTTAACTGACGATTGGCCTTCTTTTTAAGAAAAAAGAGCACAGGATGTTTCGAAACTTATTATTTATTAATAGACAGACATTCTTATTATAACATCGTTTTAACTACAGCCCTCTGATTTCCGCAAAAAACCGTTTCACATTTTCTGCTCTCATAAAAGGCCACCGTTCTTGCCCAAGCAACTATTCCTAAAGTAAGAAAGGGCATCTTGTTGAATGTGAACGACATTCAGGGATGGCTCTGATGCCTAGGATGGTAGATCTACTGCCCAATCGCCTATGATATGAGAGCAACCGAGACTGGAACTTCGACTTTCTCTTTAGAAAAAACAACAGTTGGAACTTCTCGTGTAAGGGCTGAGCTCGTTGGCTACTTTTCCTCTTCTGGTTCTTTTCTCCTCTGGGAAGAGAACGTTCCTCTGCTTCGATTCGATTCTGGGAATCAGGCCAAAGGCCTTCTCCCTCATCTGCTTTATCTGAGGCGGATGTTGAAAGAACAGCTTCCGATTCGGATGCTTTTTAAAGAGCTGCTTCAGCAGATTATTCTAAAACAGTTGATTAAGCGGATTCGTATGCTTCGGGTGCTTCTGTTCTAGCTTCCTTATTCTTTGGATTAGGAAATGAAGGAAGTCTTGCAGCTCATTTTGATTGAGACAAGTGCAAATTGCCGATTTGACTAGTCTGATGAAAAAGGCTGGGTTCCTTACTCTGTTAACGCTTTCTAATTGACTTGCTCTCCCATGAAAAGGTGGAACTCTCGTGCGCACTCTCATCATAACTAAGATCAGGACTTAGACCACCCGGTCACCGCCTCTATGAGGAAATCGACTACCTTGGTTTTCTTATCCACTCTCTTACTCATTATCCGAAAGCCGGTGAAGTTAGATCACTAGGGAATTGAACCGCTAGTACCGGAGGTAGATTCCTTCTGATTCCCGAAGACCACACTCTCGAAGAAGATAGAGAAGAAAGACTCGAAGTCAATGCATCCGCTAGCACTACGGGCACCTTCTTCAAGACAAGAATCAAAGAACTAGAATGAGGTTTGAAGACGCTCGACCAACGGGAGAGGAAGAAATCGAATCCTTTCTCTCCTCCAAAGGATGTAACTGTATGTAATAAAAAGAAAAAAGAGAAGAAGGCAAAAAGCGCCCGAATGGCTCGTGGTGAGGCTGATCGCTCAAAAGAGACGATCGAGAACTCCTTTTTGATTTGAAGACTCTGCGTGAATGAGTGGAGTGATCTCTCTGTCCCAATCTTCTTGCATGTGAGATCGTTCAGAGGGTCCCAATGGCCCAGAGGCAATTCTCGTATAATAGAATCACGCCTCTAACTATGAATTTCGTAAGAGAAGTCAAGTTGTTAGCCTAGGGCAGATTCGACGGTATGCTTAAAGACTATCCGACTTTTTTGATGTCGTTGCACTACTATTAAGGTAGAAGATCGATCAATTCCCATGCTGGTTTGACCAAGCGATTTCCGACAAGTCTCTCTTCATTTTTTTGGGGAGCGGAGGAAAAGAAACACCAATATGCTAACTGAATACTGATTTCTGGGTAGGATACCTTATAGCTTCACAGTTACAAGTCATTTTCGTTATGACACTGTTTCTCTTGCATTTTTTGCGCTTTTTGGATTACTTTTTTTTTCTATTTTTTTCATGGAACGAAAGGGAAAAGCCGTCGCTACAACCAGTGCTCAAAATCAGGGTGGGCACAACGGGGATGGCGACGACGAGAGGAAGAGGAAGGAGGCAGATGAAGCGTATCGCAGACTCCAAATCCGAAAGGCTGAGAAAGCGATTGCGGAGCTCCTGCACAACCTCACAAAGGACGACCATTTTCCCTCGTTCCCCCTCCCAGAAAGAGTGGTTGAACGTCACAAGAAAGGTCTGTGACGATATATGTTCCGAACTTGGAGTGAAGCCGGAGACGCGGCGTGCCTTTGTCAACGGGCTATGCGTGGATCTTTCTACCTCCAAAAGGAACAGTTCACACTTTCTTCAATTTATCGACGAAATGCTGAAGTCTCTTTCGTAAGTTACTCAGTGCTTGCTAAGATAAGAAAATGAAAGACGAACAACCGCGCTGGTCGTAATACTTTCATGCTCCAGTATGAAAGTTCCATTTCAGGGAAGGACGACGTACCATGATACTTTCTGTTTTGTCGAGCCCTGCTTTGGTCTCTGGTTTGATGGTTGCACGTGCTAAGAATCCGGTACATTCCGTTTTGTTTTCCATCCTAGTCTTTCGCAATACTTCAGGGTTACTTATTTTGTTAGGTCTCGACTTCTCCGCTATGATCTTCCCAGTAGTTCATATAGGAGCTATAGCCGTTTCATTCCTATTCGTTGTTATGATGTTCCATATTCAAATAGCGGAGATTCACGAAGAAGTCTTGCGCTATTTACCAGTTAGTGCTATTATTGGACTGATCTTTTGGTGGGAAATGTTCTTCATTTTAGATAATGAAAGCATTCCATTACTACCAACCCAAAGAAAGACGACCTCTCTGAGATATACGGTTTATGCCGGAAAAGTACGAAGTTGGACTAATTTGGAAACATTGGGAAATTTACTTTATACCTACTATTTCGTCTGGTTTTTGGTTCCTAGTCTGATTTTATTAGTAGCCATGATTGGGGCTATAGTACTGACTATGCATAGGACTACTAAGGTGAAAAGACAAGATATATTTCGACGAAATGCTATTTCTTTTAGGAGGACTATAATGAGGAGGACGACAGACCCCCCTCACGATCTACTAAAGGGCAAGTAGCTTGATTGGTTCGAATCCAATTCGTGAGATGGCAGTGATCTTTAGCTGGTCATGGCCATAAGATGCTCTTTTCCTCGGAGCCGTCGATGTCGATAGAAGGAGGTTAAGAGAACTTCATCTTTGTTAAAGGGGAAAGGGCTAGGTCAGTTCTACCAATACCAGTAGTAGTAGTCTCCGTAAAATATACAGTGCCAATAGTGACAGTAGCAGTCTTTCCATCTGTGGTTAGGGCAAAAGTGAGATTCTCAGTTCCTGCAAGCAAGATCAATTCATCAGGTTTGAAAGCGAGCATTTTCTTTTAGACCAATGCAATTCAACAGGCCAGTTAGAGATTGAAGTTTGATCGCTTAAGTAAGTGTGAAAAGTAAGTAAATAGACTCATTCGAGAATATCCCCAAAGAGCTCGCCTAGTCAATATTGCCATCAGAAAGAGTGGCATTCCCAGTAGCAGTATATGTCTCAATAGTTGTATTCCTTCTCGATACCAATCCTAATTCTTTTCTGGCAGTCTCTGTCCCTTAAGCAATCAGATAAGATATTTAATTCAAATTTGTCTTGCCAGCCCCTTCATCCATTGTTTAGCCTCTTGGAATTGCCCTCTCTGCTAGAAAAAAGCTATTCCTTTCCTCCTTCAATGCTACCCTCCAATGGGTACTTAGACCCAGCAATCAATGTCACTATCCACTACTGTTACAATCCCAATAGCAAGAATGGACCTATAACCTCCTCTCCTTTAACCTAGCTGCCCTCTCTCCAATCGGGGGAGATGAGATCTTTGAACCACTTTCTCTTTGATCTTGTAGTAAAGCTACTCCAACTGGAGCTGGAGAATTTAAAGAACGGACCAGAAAAGAAAGAAAGAAACTCCATCCAATGGAACTGGCCTAGATCGTCATAGAAGCACTGATTATAATAGCGCCCTCTAGGATCCTTAGGGCGTTAAAGGCAATAGCGCAGTACAAGGGCTTTATTAGAAGGCCAACCAGTCCTAGGATAGGAATAGGAAAAGGATAAACTAGTTCATAACCTAGGGCAACTATTCACTTCGACGGAAAGAAACTTGGTAGTAAACACTCGGATGGAGCTAGGGAAACCTCTGGCCAAAGGATTTGAGTTTGATAAGGTAAAAAAGGAATTCCATTTTTTTTTTAAAGAAAAGACAAGAGCCATCGAACCTATTTTACTTGAAATAGGACTCGATTGAATCCGAAGATATAAAGGAGAACCATCAATCGAGACGGCATATTCATTTCGATTTTTTTATTATTTTATTTCGGAGTAATGCCGCTCTTTTGACTAAGATAAGCTAAAAAAGAGGTCATATGCAACTCTGTGTGGAGATCGACTTGCAGAAGTCTCTCACGCCGGGAATTTTGATAGGAGTTCCGGGGGAAGGGTTTTTGAGTTAGGAACGATCCCAAGTGACACCGTCTTCGAGATGCGCCAAGAGAAGAGTCAGTTTGAGTCACTCTCTCTCTCTTATACGCTATTTGCAGTTGAAAAGTAAGGCACTACATCGAATGCCTTTGTTAGAATGCCCTGCTTTAGATGCTCTGGAAGCAGTCGTAAGCCCCACGGATAATTTCTGAAATCCTTCGATCTACAAGGCAAGAACGGACAAGAGATCTCTCGTGTCCGCATCTGCTACTGAAGATGGATGGGATTGTTGGCAACAGTCCCCGGGATCCATCTAAGTCAAACTAGCACATTCCGTGATCCACCATCAGCCATCCTCAAAGAGGCAGCCCCCAACCAAGCGTAAAGATTCTCAATCCCTTCCACTCTTCTTCTCCTATCCCTCAATTGCTCAACTAGATGGGCGGAGGATAAGGCATTAAAAAACCGTTTATATGTGGGGCGATCGAACCGACTCATCTACAACGCATCTTTGGCTTGTGGAGTGCTCTCTTTATTCTGTGATCTTTGATTTCTCTCTTCTGTCGAATGGCAGACGCATTACGTTTCGTTGATTGAAGATACCTTTTTTAGTGTTTAACCTAGCTAGCCGGGGTTAGAAAGTTGGCCGGAGGCTAGTCTTGCAACTGTGCCCCTTCCCCCACTTTGACTTAGTCTTTATAGAAGGAATCTTTGGCTCCGGGGGAATGGATGTCGCTTGAACCGTCGTCCCCCAACGATCCTATCCTATAGTAAGTAGAACGGATGTTTCCTATCTATTATAGATATAGAAGAAACCCAGCGGCCCTAGCCTTAACACGATGCGCAGTTTACCGCGGTGGTCTGCATTTCGCACCAGCTTACTTTTTTGTTTAAGTTTGTGTTCCGCGAATTAAATACAATACACACTGAACAAAGACTTAAAAACCTTAAAGTTAAGAGATAAAAGACGGCACAACGTTGACACACAGTTCCTTGATAAAGAAAGCATGTCACGAGTTTGGCCAATTGTTCGCGGAGACCTGCTAGGCGAGATTCAGCTTTAGTTGCTGCCAAGGCTTTCAATGATAAGAAAGCAGGGGCGGACAATGATTTTCACCTTTGGTTTGGGTCTTTGATGATTTGAATCCATCTGGGGGTAAAGTAAAAAGGTTAAAGTTATACCGCGGAGGTCCTATGCGAATACATTCTTAAAAAGTAGTGGAGGGCCCAGAATGTCGTTTAGACTCCAAGTATTCCCTCAAGAAAAAGAGGAACGTTCCCGTGGCAAACAACCTTCCTGAAACAATGTCAAAGCATGGACCTTTTAGAGCGAGGGTGAGGTTTGTGACAAATCTAGCAAAATTTAGAAGAGGAACAACCCTGTATGGTTAAGAGCTTGCAAGAGATCCTATTTTGAGGAGCACCCTAAAGAAAGTAGAAAAAGAAGAAGATCAGAAAGAAGGGTAAAAAAGAAAAGAAAATCATCATAGACTCTGAGGTCTCAACTTCACTCCTTGGGCGGGAAAGGAATCTTCAAGTCTTCGATTTCCAGCTTCTAGCAGCTCAACTCTATTTCAAAGGTGAGCAGCGGGCGCAACTGAACCTAACCGAGGAATGAAAGTCCGAAGAAGAGTAGCTATCTGTCCGCATTTTACTAAATTAGCCTGGCCAAGAAAGAAAGAGAAAAGGGGCTAGCCTTTTCCTCAGTTTCAGGACAAGAATGGAAGAAGGGAGAACGTCAGGAACCTGACCACCTCTCTTGAATCAAGGAAGCCCAGAAAACGTGGCAGACGTTCAAGAAGCCGTGACCTTATCGACGTTATTGGAATAGAGGTCTCTAAGTCCATTAGGAAGAGCGGCAGCTTATGGCCAAGAGCTAGCGGTAAATTAAAGAAGATCCGTTTCTATCCGAGGTCGGAGATTCTCTTTCTATTCTAGATGTCACCATATTGGAAGGTAGGGGTGTGGAATAGAAAGGGCTCAAGAGCATGTCTTCTTTCGCGCATTCTCTCATGGATTCTTGATCGCAGTCTGTAGTTAGGTTTTTTCGAGTTCCTTTCCAATTCACATTGGCTTTGTCTTTTTCTTCTAATTGATTGATTCAACAAAGCAATGAAAGCCCCTCTAACATAGTAAGACGGAAGATCTTCTACGAAGCACCAACCTAATAAAGAAGAAGCGGAATAGGCTCTTAGCCAAGGAGCAAACCCTATTTCACTTTGAAAGTCCTTGATTTCCAGCTGAGCTTAGAACAAAGCAAGCAGCGGAGTTTCAGGAAACCTGATCTAATCGGGAAAGCTGGGAGCAAGAAGAGGAGCTGCTCCATCTCCTTTATTCGCGAGGGGAGCGGATGGCCACAAAGCGAGATTAGATGTCTCTGAGTCTATTTGAGTGGTAGATCTCTCTTGGGATGGTCGGGAAGTCAGGTCTGAGACAAAAAGTTCCCAGCCTGGTTATAATAGAAGTTGTCCCCGGATCTTAGATCACGCAATTTTGTGATGAGTTACACCGGAGTTGGAACCGGGAATGGATTAGCGATCAGAGTCTGTAGCGAGAAGAGTAGAAATTGGAAGATCTTTCTTTGAAAGAGACCTTTTGATGAGGGAGCACCTTCTTCACCTGAACTCTGATTCCATTCAAAAAAGCAATTGGAAAGGAAAGAAAGACCAATCCACCGGCAGCAGTAAAGGAGAAATTGGAAAAATACCCTTCATTGCATTGCTAGCTTCCTTGCCGATTGAGAGAAGGCACCGAAGCCCTACTCGAAGCTTGGAGTTCCTTCCTTGAATACTAGTCTGACTGTGAGCTATAAGGAAAGGAGAAGAGAACGGAGCACTCAGCCTTACAACATTTGATCCATGTGCGTGCCCAGGATCAAGGGCTATGCCTCGAAGAAGGTCAGACCTAAGAAAGCGAATTAGGTGAGGCCTAAGATAGCAAGTCTGGCTACGAACTCTATTTCACGTAGGTAGGAAGCCTTCGACTAAAGAAGGGCATGAAAAGGGCACTTCTTATGGCATCCTGCTAAAGAGCGGTAATCCAACGATTAAGCCATTTCTGAGAGTAGAAAACTACCTATTTTTTTTTACGGTGGCATAGTCTTCACCCTTCCGAGCGCAGGAAGCACAAAGAAGGAAGGTCTAAGCTTGTTTAGCTAGAGCTCGATATTCAGCTTCGGCGCTAGACCGGGATACAGTTCGTTGCTTCCTAGAGCTCCATGAGATCAGATTTGGACCATAGAATATGCAATAACCAGTTGTAGATCTTCGATCATCTGGACAACCCGCCCAATCGGCGTCAGAATAGGCAATTAAAGAGCGATCTGTGGTGATACGTAAACCAAAATCAACTGTGCCTTTATATATAACGATATATAACGTAAAATGCGCTTGACTGCAGCAAGATGCGAGGTGCGGGGTTGGTGCATGAACTGGCCAAACTTGGTTAACAGCATACATAAGCGGCGCGTCATTGTTAAGTATTGAAGATCACCCACAATGCTACGATAAGAGGACACATCAGCAATAGCCGTCATGAGCAGATAATTGGGTGCCTGAAATAACAGGGGAAGGTTTGGCAGCAGCCATATTAGATCTCTTGAGCAAGTCAATGGCATATTTTGATTGTGTGAGAGTTAAACCAGAAGAATCTCGATGGGCCTCCATACCAAGAAAAAAAAATGAAGATCCCCAAGGTCTTTGATATCAAACTTAGATCGTAACTGATGGATAATATTGGAAATGACAAGTGAACTTGAACCAGTTTAAATTATATCATCTACATAGAGAAGTAGAAGTGCCATACCATGTGAGCTATGATAAATGAACATAGAGGAGCAATTATTAAGAAAATCCAATTTCAAGCAGAAAAGAGCTAAAACCTTCGAACCATGCCCTTGGAGCTTAGCTTGCCGTAGCCCATAGATAGCTTTATGTAGTTTGCATACATAATGAGGATGAGCGGGCTCTGGAGGAGGTGGTTGCTTTATAAAAACTTCTTCAGAGAGTATGCTCTTCTTGATGCAAACGATGGAAGGCATTTTTGACATCAAGTTGGCGCACAGGCCAATCATTATTAATGGCTATGGAAAGGACCAAACGGATAGTGCAGACTTTCACAACCAGGCTAAAGGTCTCATCAAAATCAAGACCGGGTTTTTGATTATGGTGACAAGGCGCGCTTTATAGCGTTCAATGGAGAGCTGATGGCTCCCGTTGCTTTACTCGAAAAAGCCATTTACAGCCCACTACATTCATTGTTGAAGAAGGAGGAACCAAGGACCAGGTCTGATTTTTAAGTAGTGCATCAAACTCTTCCATCATGGCTGTACGCCATTATTTTTATTGTGTTGTTTGTGTATAACATGTAGGTTCTGAGGGAGAAAGAGCAGCATGAAAACATTGGGGAAGGGGATGTTTGATAGTGAAATAAGTTTTAGGCTTACGGGTTCCATCACGGGACCGTGTAACCATAGGGTGACAAGAGGAAGTGGTTTCGTGAGTTCTTGATACTGAATACCAAGCCTCTTTCATTACTCCCTGTTAGGAATCCTTCCTTCTTGTAGGTTAGGCTAGTCCATCTAGGCTTGCTTCAGTCGATTTTGAGTTAATGAAAAATGATAGACGAACTACTTGTAATGGTTGTTTGTGACCTATGAATCATCTAAAGATGCGTGCTAAGCTCGCTAGGTGGGGTGATAAGGGATTTCCTTCTCGTGTCCCTTTTGTGCTCCGGAGGTCTCCCTGTGGAGAACCATTAATTAGCAAGTAGAAAACAGGATTCTCAATGCAGGTCGGCATGGATAAGAGGAAAGCTATCTCTCCTCAGTGATTTACTATCAAATCTTGCAGCAAGGAGGGCGTTGGGTTGGGAAGGAGATAGAGCTTGAGCTTGAGCGTGGAGCTTGTCTTCTTGACAGGCCTACTTTTCTTTGTTCAACTGGGCTTGTTCGCTTTTCGGGTCCTGGTCACTGCTAGTTAGCTCCACGAGACTTTGATAAAAAGTTGAAAATGGTCTTTCTCCGACTTCAAAGTAGGATCGACTGGTTTACAGGGCTTGGCTGGTGAACTAGATAGGGACAGGAAAGTTACAGGACCTTTTAAAGAGCGGTGTGAGGCTTGTGCTTCTTTCTATGTCTATGGAGGCCCTAACAGGTCAGTCAGGTTTCGCAGGGTAGCGAAGGCAAAGCAACTTCAGTAACTTTGTGCGAGTGGAGTAAGCGATAGCTCACGCAAACGCTATTGAAAGTGAAGCTCAGTGGCCCTTCGATTTTTTCATAGGTAATAGTGTCTTCGAATTTTAGCCAAGAGTCAGCCAAAGTCGGAAAAGTCCAGTTCAATCAAATCTCGGAACTACGGCTCCAAAGCATCGTGCAGTGGATGTGTCGGGTTCGAAAGTCTCTCTTCCTCCTGCTCCTGCTGCCGTTGGAATTGTGTGTTCGTCTCTGCCTGCTCAAAGAGCGACAATCAAGGGTCTTAAAGGAGCACGTATCTGCCTGACTTGAAAACAATCCACGCTCCCTCCGATGAATGATTCTTTGTTCTTGCTTGATTACCGGAGGACTACCGCTAGAAGGCGTTGTCACTGCGACTTGGTGCCTAGTGTGCTCTTCACGGAAAGGAGTGAAACGAGCAAGGAGAGAGAGTCAACCTTTTAGGGAAGTAAGGGGGGAAAGGAAGAGACAGAATCACATCTGCTTGGCTGGTCTTCATGGCATGAGGAACTCGGATTCGACAAAAGAATAAAAACCATAGATGAACTGAGGGATCCCACTGATCGCCCTCCAAACAAAACAACCTGATCTGTGTAGGCCAGAAGCCAGAAAAAGCATGATAGCTCGCTTGATCACACTGATCGCTCCGCTTGTCTTCTTGGTGGAAGGGCTCAGGTTCAGTGAACTGAATGAGCGAGAGCTGTTTAAGAAAGAGGCGGAACATCGCTCTCCGTGGCAGCAAAGGGAATACGAACGAGATCTTGATTCAGCCTTTTTCTGGTAGGGGGTATACTCTCGATGAGCAGAAGTAGATGCACAATGAGATTTACCCTGGATTGCCCCAGTTAGTAGGATTAGTGCTCTATATCTGTCTGTCTCCTATTGTTACGAGAAATCCCTTCCTCGGCCGTAGTGAAGAAGTATAAAGAGTTGTTGACCAACTAAAAGCATGGGAGTTGAAACGCAATGCATTCTTTTCGATTCAAAGCAACTGCTTGGCATGAAGTAAGTACAGCATTTCGAAAAGGTCTATCTAAGGCGAATCCAGAAATAGAGTACATTACGCGAGAAAGAGGGGATTCTAATACGTTAACAGATTCAGAAAGCATAAAGGAAGCGAGTGACCACACAAGATCGGCGCGGTTTTATTCTAAAAAGCACTACTTCCTAGCCCGGGTTGGAGAACTGAAATGGATTTCAATCTATTCAGGTATAGGTGGGATGGAGACAAGTACCAGCTCCATTATATGGTAGGCTTTCGGGCAACTAGTTGGCCTTTTAGATCGGCTTACGCTTTCCTCAGAGGAAGTGGCTAGAGATGCACGAAGGAGTGAAAGCCTCTCTGATTGAATGCGGGTCTTGTGTTATAGGAGCCGAAGCTGCCTAGTCCTTTAGGTCAGTCAGTTAGCCCACTACGCCATCAGAGACTGGATTAGAGCTGGACTGGACCTCCACTTTCGGAAAGATCACCGCGTAATGGAGACTCGCTTTTGACCTAGAAGCTGACAGATGGATTGGCCTTGCCTACTTCATTGCTCACCTTTTTTCTCCCTTCCTTTCTTCTTTAAAGTCGCGATTTCAACGATCTGGTCCTTCGCCCCAGACCACTCTTATTTCCCTGTCACCCGAAGTAACAAAGTCACACAGCCACCCCCAGCTCTTCGCAAATTGGACCTTCAACTTCCCTACGACTTCCGGAAACGCGTCTTGGATGAGCCTAACCGCCGTATACCTTGAAGCACTGTTGTTTTCAACAGCCAGATGGTATCGGAAAGCACCAGCATGCCCTTCAACTACAATCACCACAGCGGTACAGTGGAAGATCTTATTCAGACGAGCGATCGCGCTAGAACTTTGAAGCAGGGGAATTCAAGAGTTGAACTTCAATAGAAATCAATAGGAACTTACGGACACTAGTACTAGTGGGAAATTTTCTCTTCATTGTCTTTTTTACTTTACATTCGTTGGACCAAAAATCATACAATAGCGAGAACGAGGAGGAACTCATGATGGTACCCCTTATAACTTTTAAGATAATAAGAGAGAGGGTTGGTAGTGAACAGCGGATCTGCGACACTAGATCATAACAGCTGATATGCGATAGTAGTAGTAGTAGTACTAGTACGAGTAAGACCTATGAATCTTTGACAGAAAGCCGTAATTCCATGAATTTCATAAGCCTTTTTTATTTAACCGGTGACGAGGTTACATAGTAAGAAAGGGATGCCACCCCTTAGTAGCTAAGTAGCAAGTGAGCATGCCCCCGTAAGGAAAGGGAATTCCGAGAGCCCTTACTTAAGCTTAAAGCCGTAAAGGATACTAATGGTTCATCCAGAAACCGAATGAAGGACGCGAAAGTAAGAGTACAAATATGACGTGGAGAAGAGCTTACTGACTTATGAGCAAAAGTGGCGGGGAGCGCGGAAACGCGGAAAAAGAATAGAAGTCACTCGCGGATCACATGCATGCTATTGCGACAAGACTTAACACTTACCTATAAAATGAAGTAGGAGACTCGAAAACAAAGGCGCAATTTACGTCACATACTTTCACAACTATAAAACGTATTTTTCATTTATCAGAAGGCTTGTCGTAAGTGATCACAATCACAGAACCTTCAGCCCGATACGATATTTCAGGTGTAATACTCGTGTAGGAGTGTCCCATACCCATAGTCAAGAGAAAGTAGGAGTGGGATAAAGATAAAGCGGTATTACAGAAGCGGCTTTAGGAGGTGTTCAAAAGACGACATTTAACCCAAGGGGAATGAACGAAGATAGAAGCAAAAACAGTAGCCAGATCCTCTTCCCCCAGTTGTCAAAGTCAAGGGAGCTGCTCTTTTTTCCTGTCTAAGTTAGTTTAATGACGCTCCTTTCCACTTTTATCATCCTGCAAGTGCAATGCAAGAAAAGGCCCCAACCTATAGATAGGGCGTTTTCGAGGAAGTAGGCACCTCTTAGATCGATATCCAGTAGGTAATGAAAATCATCTTCCGGAGCATAAAAAAAGAATTGTTCTTTTAAGGTCCTTATCCCTCAGCATACATTACATATTAGTATAGAGCAGAGGCATTAATATGTATGAGTTGGGGAGAGATGGGATATAGCTAATCTTTCTTAATTAAGCAAATGGAGATTTATTTTGAAGGTTAGGTGAAGGGAGCCTATATAATGATAATGAGAAAGAGAGCTGTTGATGTTGAAAAGGCTTCCATCCTAGTTGTAGTTGAGAAGCAGGAAAGAAGAGTAGGCATGGGGCTTCTTTCACTTTCTTACTCGTTTTTTTCTTAAGAAAGCAATGATTTTAGCGTTTAGGGGAGAGCCTAGGAGCCATCGTCTTTTTACTCAGCTCAGATAAGCGGTCATCATTCAATTTAGGCATAGGGCCAAAGATCGGGAACTTTCATTCCCAGTATAAGTCCTCGAGTTTCTTGAGCGATTGTTCCATTATCCTTCTACAACCCAGTCTTGTGGAGGAGTCTTTGCACGCACATGAGGTCTGATGAAGAATCCCATGGTCTATGAAAGACTTATACAAAGCATTAGAGATGCCATTCTTTGACAGGATCGGAGAAATCTCATAACTTTCCCTATATGATCAAATGAAAGGGGTCAGAGCCATGCGAGAAAAGGCTTAACTTTAACTTAAAAGCGCAAAAACTGAAATTTTGCATTTCAGCCGTCTAATTCTAGCGTGATTATAGATTATAGAGTAAGGAGAGAAAGGAGCCGGTACCCATAGCCCATAAAAAAGTGTTCATCAGATGGCACACCAGGTATGTCCCTCCAAGGGACAGACTGGCACTGTGTTGAACATCTAGAGCCGGACCGGAATGGGAGCGCATGTCCAGCTCAAGCCCAGATCCTGGTTTTTTATTAGGCCTATTGCTGTGAACATGACTCTTTCTTCTGACTTCGAAGAACTCGACTCCTTCCTACGCGCGGGGAATGAGTTCTCTAATAAGATTCCGAGCAGTAAGCGTGCAAGTGTGAACATGTACAGTCTCTCGTGAGGCCGCTTACTCGTCAATTGCTCCTTCTTGGTTTCCTTAGTTTAGTATTTAATGCGATTGAAGCTTTTAGAGAATCTCGTAGCGATTGGTACTGTGTGAGAAGAAATCCCGGTAGCTAAGTGGTTTAGCGGGCGACAGTTAGAGTTCAAGTGAATGGTCGTTGTTGTGTGGGGTCGACTCCCCAACGAGATATGTAACAAATTTCGTAACGTTAACGTAATATATATAAGAGGCTGGTTTTTATGCAAAAAAAGACAAAACGGGATTCGATTTCCACTCATAAGGAAGGAAGGTTAGATACCTTTGACAGGGTTGTATTTTTGGTTGAAATGGGATGGTGTTCAAACTCCCGAAATGCAGTCAGCAGGCCTTCCCCTTTACTGACTGGACTGACTCGGGGAAGGGGTGATCTCCTCCGGAGCATGCTGCACAGCCACTCATTCGTTCTGACTAAATAGTAGAATATATATATCTCTCGGCGATTCTTTTCTCCGCTAATAAATCCTTCCCAACCAGCCCGCCCGATCGATTTTGTAAGATCGGCTAATTCAAAGATCTGGTCCGAAGTTGTCGGAACGAATCGTTTGCTTTATCGAGCAAAGCTTTCTCTGGGGGTCTTGGTTGGCCCCGCTCTTTTCAACCAACCTGGCGTCGCCCCGCTTTGCGATATGAACGGACACGAAGAAAGAACGCAGGCAGCGGAAATGCAAAAGAGAAGAGCAAAGATTCCAGACCCTTATTGACTCAATCACAAATCTGTTGAATGAAGGTTCTCAGCCACTAGTTAGAAGGAAATCAAATCCCTTGACTTCGCTTATGTCTTTATAAAGAAAGCAAGTGAGGCGGGCCATTCGAAGTAACGTAACAAGATTCTATGTTGCACCATCTTCCACTCTTCCCGGGATCCGGGGTTTTTGAGAAAAGGTCCCATCCTTCAATATCATGATTGGGTCGACCAGGCCAGATCATGAGTGAATAGAAAATCGAAAACGTACATAGCTGTTCCAGCTGAAATACTTGGAATAATTATACCACTTCTACTAGGAGTAGCCTTTTTAGTGCTAGCTGAACGTAAAGTAATGGCTTTTGTGCAACGTCGAAAGGGTCCTGATGTAGTGGGATCGTTCGGATTGTTACAACCTATAGCAGATGGTTTGAAATTGATTCTAAAAGAACCTATTTCACCAAGTAGTGCTAATTTATCCCTTTTTAGAATAGCTCCAGTGGCTACATTTATGTTAAGTCTGGTCGCTCGGGCCGTTGTACCTTTTGATTATGGTATGGTATTGTCAGATCCGAACATAGGGCTACTTTATTTGTTTGCCATATCTTCGCTAGGTGTTTATGGAATTATTATAGCAGGTCGGTCTAGTAATTAGGGGGCGGCCGTTCGGTCGCCTATGATACTAGGACCAATAGGTAAAAATGGGTTTGTGCCGCAGGTGTTGAACGATCTACTCTACACAGGTGTGGGCTTACAAGGGCTAGGGCTCATAAATCCTTTCCATTCATCAATAGGGCCCTGGTCGGTCACTTTTCCGGGCCGGGATCGATAAGTGGAAGTCATAAAAAAGAGATGTTTCTCTTCGCACCTCAGATCAAATCAAGAGGCAATGTCATTGTCAAGCTGGCATATAATATATATAAAAGGATATAAAAAAAAAAGGCTTTTTCAAAAAGGAAAAGGCTATACAATACATTAGTAGAAGTAAGCGTTAGCTTAGCCTACTCTACTAATGTATTGTATAGTAGGGTGTAGTATAATAGGCGAGCAAGTTAGCGAAGACGCTTAGGCTAATAGATAAGAGAGCGTCGGTGCGTAGCCTTCATTCTACTACGCTACGCAAAGGTTACGAAGTCACTTAGCTCGACGTTAGGAGAGTCAAGAGGGAACGCCATACCTACATATAAGAACCGCTGTTCGCTGCCTTTAGAAGGTCTAACCTTTCGCTCCCCTACTGAAAAGGGTCATTCACGCTTCGCCCCACTGATAGACTACTTAAGATTCAATTCAAAAGGCCCTAGCTTAGTTTCGAAAGCCTTTGTCATTGTCAGTCAACTAAGCGCGGGCCTGAGGCCCCCTACGAATCCGTAAATCTGAAGAGCATGCCGCAACAAAAGGATGGTCCCCTATGCATTTCATTCTTTCCGGAAGGGAAAAAAAGAGAGGACCCCCCCATCATGGTGAACCTCTCCTTGTGATCGGGATGAGGTAAATGCCTCCCAGCCGGGGGGCGGATCGAATCGGAGTTTCCTTAGGTATCCACCGACCTACAGTTATCCTTAAACTTCCGTGCTTGGTGGAGAAGAAGCGAACAAAGGTACGCTCGCTTGCTGTCTTGTTCTCTGCCTAAACTGGGATCGCTCGCCAGCTAGGTCAGATTGGAGCAACATTTATTGAGAACATATTACCCATCTTGGGGGACAAGGGGCGGAACGACCTCTCGATCTACTTACTGCAGCCCAGGAATAAAAACGTCCGTCTAGGCCTTCCCTGTTGCTCCGATCCACCCTACGCCTAGGACGTTGTCTGGGCCAAGAGCCATAGTTAGTTGCTGTTTTCATTTGGTTGTTTTTTTCTCGTTGTTGATACCGGCAAGACCCAGCCAGATGATGTCTACTGGTTGGTAGTGAGAGGACTCTTAGTATCTGCATACCCCAAAGAAAAGGGGACGCTGATTAAAAAACAATCATTTTATTTTGTTTCTTGCTCTCCCTTATAAGCAGGAAAGGAGTCTATCTATCTGCCTAGCTTTGGTAGATTTCCCCCAACGCAATCCACAGAAATTCCACGAATCCCTTGGTGGATAAGTCCGACGACTCAGCAGCAGTTCGGAATCACGTTTCTCGTCTGGTGGATCTGATATAGAGTTAGGGGGCAATACATACCAAAAGGTACCATAAAAGAACTGTGGGCGAGGAAAACACGAACCACAGAGACTCGTGAGCAAAGGAAGAGGGATAGCGCAACCGCCTTCTGGAGTTCGTCCATAAAGAGATATCCGAGCGATAAGGAAACCTTTGACAGAACAATAAAAAAGAAGAATTTAGCAATAAAAAAAAAATGGATCTTCGGGACTTTCTTAACAAGAACAAAAAAGATGTAGGAAAATCGCCTCCAAATGAGCCGATCTAAAGCGACGTTCCTTAGTTTCAGGAAGTCGAGCGGGAGTGACTAGCCTTCCTTCAAAGGCCAGATGGGTGCCTTCACCTCTGCCTCTATCTCGAAAGAGATTAGTAAGGCGACGGTTCGTAGCGCTTACCATTCTTTGTGATTGCTTATTCGAAGCAGGCCGACTTTATGATATGAAAAGTGGCTAAAAAGCTCCATCCGGCAAAGAGAAGAAACAAGCCCTTCTTTTGCACTTCCCTCACTGTGTCAATTTATGCTAGAGCACCACCTATTCTTTTACAAAAGATAGACAGACGGGTCTTCAGGTGTCACCAATGTCCGATCTTCGGATGCTTGGCTATCTCGGATGCTCTTTTTAGGGATGCGAGAAAAGAAGCTGGGACAGGAAGGGATGTTGGAACATCACTCCTAGGAACTATAACAGATGTCATCACCTCATTAGGGGGAGGATGCTGGTTATTAATAAACTATATTTGCGCCTTGAATCGGATTTGCTTGAATAGGCTCTGATTCTCAATTAACGAGGTCAACTAAAGGTGCCGACTTTACCTTTTTGCTTCTGGAACAAAATCCCCTGTCTCTTAATCACCCCTAGGAAGAAGCGCTTTAGTTATCGATCTCAATCAACACGTGCTACTTCAAGGTGAACAACTATGGGCGCTGGTGCTGAAGAAACTAATGACTCAGATGCTGAAGACGGGAATGCTTCTATGGAATAGCCTCCGTTGCCGGTTCTACTTATCATTCCGTTCTGTCACGATGTGCTTTATCTTCACCTCCTGGAGCTGGATAAGTATGGAGCTCTTCTGAGCAGAGTGAGTTCCGTAACATGGACTGCCTCGGAGCAAGGCCCTAGGTAGATGGTACGCTTCGCCTCCTTTGTTAGAGTGAGAAAAGACCACGGAAGGGGCTGTTCTCTTTGCCAGAGCTGCATTATATTCATTGAGATTTCCTAAGGGCAAAGTGACGTCTGTAGCAAAGGCGGGAAAGGTCCCGGAGAGAGCTGATTGACCATAAATTTTCTCGGGTCTTTGGCTCTTTCGCCAGCTGTGAATGCCGTATTGGCTTTAGCAAAGCCTTTTCTTTTGAGGTATGTAGAGAATCTCAAAGCTTGCCGAGGGGATAGCGATCGACGCACTCCCTGAGTTGAAGGGCGCAAGGGCTGTAGCATTCTTTCTAGGAGGTCTCTTTCTCTCTAGCTTTCTTACTAGTGCCGCAGCTAATGCTAACTTCAACGTATTGTCGTAAAAATAAGAACTAAGAAAGCAAGAATCCGGAAATGACTTTAGCGAGAGCTGCTGTAGGTATTTGGAAATGGAAAGAGTTTTTCAGTTCTTCGATCCCCGCTCACTTCGCTAATGCTTCTCCTGCGCTTGACTGAAAAAGGAGATCCCAGACTTTCTAATCAATTCAAAGAGATGGCGCTTCCACTAGCTTTCTTCATAGATGAGATGAAGGCATCCGCCGATCAGACGATTTTCACGTCTTCGAACTGCTTGCTATCTTCAGAATGTGGAATAATAGACTAATTAATCAGAAAAGAAAGGGAGAAGAGCATATCCCTTGCCCTTCTTAGCCCTCCTTTTGCTTCCCTTACTTTCCATGTGGGGCTAGGTACGCGAAGGCTTATCCTCAACTGAGCTCATCTTCTTCATTGGCACCGAAAAGAGAGATCGTCCAATGGCGTCATAGAAGATAGTTAGACCTAACCCCATGAACTGAAGGAAGGGTAGGACTCTGACCGTACTTTCCGAGAGTAGACAATTCAAATAATGCCCCTCCGTAACCTAACTAGGACATGAGCACGGAACCTGTAGCTTCTCTTTTTCCATTGCCCTCATCGACTGGGAGTTTCCCGCGCTTTTTCTTTGTTTTGTTGAAGACAGCTGCCTGCGGCGCAGCTACGGTACGGACTTTATTTGAGGAGTGAGTGAAAGGCAATTCAAGTAGATTGGATTTCTCCTCTATCCCATCCTGACTCGTCCATTAACCCTCGCAACCGCCCTGGCAAGCTGTCTTATAGCTGTGAAAAAGGCATATCGGGAAATCTGTCCCTTTCTTGTCTAATATCTAAAGAGAATGGGAGACAGGATAGACTGTTCCCCCGAATCAATGAAATTAGATGCAGCTGCTCCCTCTCGTCGTCCAAGAACAATAGAAAGAGAGTGGCTAGCGCTCCCTCCGCTGAGACCTGTTGGCCGTCAACTGCTTCAACTGCAGATGCGGCTGAGCTAGATGTGCCATCAATAGCGAAGGAAGTGGCTGACGAAGCTCCTCTTCATAGACACATGTGGAATCCGTCCCTTTCAGCCCCTGAACCTAATGAATGGTACGCTGAGGCTTCTCCTTCCCCTGAAATCGGCCGTAAACAGACACTGCTTGAAGACAAGAAAGGTTGGGACAAAGACCTCTATTTCAAATCTCGTAGGAAGTGGAAAGGAAGTAGCTTGTGCTTGGCGTGCTCGCGAGCTCCGAAGCTGATGAAAGATTGAATTAACCTCGGGAACTCGTGAAAGCAGTTTCACTAATGGCCGAAGTCCTTCTTCGCGCACAGCCAGACCTTCTGCTCGATTCTTTCTTGCCTCAGCTGGGAAGAAGGCTGGAATCTCTCTCTCCCAGAATGTGATCTCTTTCTCTTCACTCCCCCTCCCCTTTTCATGTAAGGAGCCAAACAAAAAAGTTGACTTGCGGGCCAGCGATCTCACGAAGCTCCTCTCTAGTTAAAAAAGAATAGGACTACCCCTGCTACGAACATTCACATTCCCCAGCTTGAATCTACCCATAAACACGCGAAATCCCATCACATCAAACCTAAGAAGAAGAAAACCTTGACGACTTCTTTTTGGCCTCCTTTTACATTTACAATGGGATTCAGACAAGGAGAGACATGCAGACTGATTCTCTTTTCTTACGTGAATGAGATACTACTGAAATGCAGATAGCTTTAACTCCTTCTTCCTTCTAGTAGGACTTAATACCGCCAATTAGTGCTTCAATCGGGCTTTTGGCTTTCTCCTTTTATACCGCTCCTGCCTTCCCTTTTGGGTACGAGTTTCAATTGGGAGAACTTGAACTAGCTAGGACGCCCTTGTTTGGGGCTTTAATTAAATGGATTAGCCTACCAGGCCTAAAAGTTTAGAAAAGTCCTTTCTTTCTATTCATAGAGAATCAATCCTCGGAATCGACGCACCTTCTAATTCGAATACTGTTTCCTTTAGGAGCAGAAATGACGACATCTACTATTCCATCAA